CGCGTCCTATAGGGATCATCGAATCAATAGCAATAAGTCCTGTTTGAAGAGGCTCATATACGGAACGTCTCGAAATAATACCTGGAGCGGGGGATTCAATTAATCGAGATTCAGAAGCTGAAATTTCACCTCGACCGTCAATAGGTTTAGCCAGGGCATTTATAACACGACCCAAATAAGCCTCGCTTACTGGTATCTGAGCAATCTTTCCTGTTGCTTTTACAGAACTTCCCTCTTGGATCATTAAACCGTCACCCATTAATACAACACCAACATTATTTGATTCCAAATTCAGAGCAATGCCTATTGTACCCTCTTCAAATTCTACTAATTCACCTGCCATTACTTCATCAAGACCATAAATACGAGCGATGCCGTCGCCTACTTGAAGTACGGTACCTATATTTACACTCTTGACTTCTCGATTATATTGCTCAATACGTTCACGGATAATATTACTAATTTCATCGGCTCTAATTGTTACCATGAGTATTTCTTAATTTTTTTTTTTGGAAGAAAAAAAATAATGCCTACCGTAAAAGGACTAATCAATTATTTCTTTCATCGCCCCAAACATGCCAATATTAGCACTAATGGTACGTAAATGTAACTCCTTGTTCAAACAGCTATTCAGAGTTCCTAGAGCTCCTTGTAAAGCTTGTTGGAAAACCCGTTGTCGGACTTGATTAATTGCTCTTTGTTGTTCAAAATGAATGGTTTCATTTTTGTAATTTTCTAATTGTTCCAAAGTCTTATAAGTTGAATTAATCAAATTCAATTTTTCTCGTTCTATCTCCGAGTATCCATTCACTCGAAACTGATCTGCCTCCATTTCGACTTTCCGTAAGCGGGCCCGTGCTTTTTCCAGCCGTTCAATGGCCCCTCCCTGCAGTTCTTCTGAATTTCGAATAGTATTCAAGATTCTCAGTTTTCGATTATCTAATAAATCACTTAATGAAAGTAGATTATCTTTACATCCATCTCAAAACTTCCATGATCCCTTCCCGAACCAAACATGAATTTTTCGATTCATTTGGCTCTCACACTCAATTACTTCAACTACTTATGTATGGGGGGGGGAATTCCCATATCTTTTTTTTAATGTAATGAGTCTATCCTCTCCCTCTCTTCTCTATTCATATTCCAAAATGAATGTTACGACTGATCACTAATCCAAGACCAGAATATTCGGAGGACTCTTCTGACCAAACAAAAATATATAATTGTCAGCAAAGTTGTTTCTTTTTTATTCAAATCCAAAGAATTCTTCTTATTTTATACATAGGTCATCGATTCAGCATAAAAAGGGTTAGTCGAAATACCTATTTTTCCAATATTTTTCAATAAAATTGCCAATACCAATAAAAGGCTCAACTCTTTTTATCGACATGAGTGTTTTATATCGAAAAAAAAAATTTCCAATTATTCATTTTGAAAACATTTCTATTCTATATTAACTATAGTAGTAGAAAGAGTACCCTGCTGTGTCTGGACTTCAAACTTTAGCTTTAACCATGTTAATAGTCCCGCATTATTGGTTTGGTTGATAGAGAATCAAAATAGATTTACCAATGAATCACGAAATGCTATAGTTCTTAAATATGATTTGAAATTGATTCAGAAGTAATTCGCGGAATCATGCACCCCTTTCGGTCCTAGTTATAACGAAAAAAAAAAGTGCAGCTGGTTGGATCCAGCCTATTCTTGAAATAAACAACTCGCACACACTCCCTTTCCAAAAAAGATCAATACACCAAGCACTACACTTAGATTTATTGGATTTGTTGCTAAAATATCGGTATTAAACTTAAACCCGAAACTCCCGGCGAATGGCCAGTGAACCAAAGAAACGAAAGAATCGGTTACATTTTTCATATGATCTCCTCTTTTAGATAGACTAAAAAAAAGAACTGAGTTCCTTTTTTTTTGTATCACTTCACCTTTTTTTTTTTTTTTTCTACTTAATATTTATTATATTTATTTAATTGATAATTGATTTGTTTTTTTTTTTTTTTCGTAATTTACCTATTTCGAAATCTTTTCTTTCAATTGGAGATTCCCAATAAGAAAGATACTTATTAGTATTAGGGACCTGGTCTCATGTCAATTGTAAAAAACCTCGTTTGTTGCAACACTCCTTAAAAAGAGGGTTTTCCCTAGACTAAGAAAGGGAAAGAAAAAAAGCAAATTGGTATGCTTATGCTAATTCCTCATCCTCAAATCAATCCTTCCAATTGTAGGAGAGGAGTGAAATCTTGATAGAATTCGAAAAAGCAAGAAACACGGGTCTATAAATAAGAGAAAAAAAAAAAAGAAGTAATTTTCCTATTTATAGGATTAAACAAAAGGATTCGCAAATAAAAGCGCTAATGCTACAACCAATCCATAAATTGTTAAAGCTTCCATAAAAGCCAGACTAAGCAATAAAGTACCTCGTATTTTTCCCTCCGCCTCGGGTTGTCTCGCGATACCTTCTACAGCTTGGCCCGCAGCAGTACCTTGACCAACTCCAGGTCCAATAGAAGCAAGCCCGACAGCCAACCCAGCAGCAATAACAGAAGCGGCAGAAATCAGTGGATTCATGATAAGTTCCTCGCACTAAAATAAAGAAAAAATAAGGAAATAGTTAATGATACAATCGTCCAATTAATTATGACTTAATTCTTCCATCACTAAGATTCATACAGCCGAAGTAACTAAGAACTCCGAATTGAATGAATAAAAATAATATTCTATCAAAACGAAAACTACTTCGATCTCTCTTTTTTAGTTCCGATCCACAGGATTTTTGTAAATCCATACGACTTTTGTTCTTCCATTTCTTTTTTCCGAACCTTTTTTTGAATTCTTCGTTCGTTCGTTTTCTTGATTTCATCTCTTTATTTTTATTCATTCAATTCCCAGTCCAAGACGAAATAGAAAAATTTCTATTGGAATCCCTATCGAAATTCACAATAGTAGGGCGGATTAGCTATATCTTTAGTTCATATATAACTAGCAATATCTAATATCACATATACATGTCTTTCTTCTATAACGTAAACCAACTATTCATATCTTAGATTCAAAGTATTCGTATCTTAAAGTCAATCGTATTCTAGACTCATTTTTCGAACCATCCCCAAGAGTTGGCTTATAGCCATTAGATTCCATATACCGAATTCTGTCCCCCTCGCCTACTCACCCCGTTTTTTATTAATCTCGTTTTTTGGAAATTCTTCTATTCCTTTTATTTATCATTATCCAACATGGCTACACTCGAAATAGACGAATTCATTAGGTCGAATCATTGCATAGAAATAAATAGCATTATTTGGTTGAGGTAAGCTCATGCAATTTCTTATTTATTATATTAATCTTTTGGTCAATCGTTGAATTGAATAAAATCAATTGAAATGGGAATCATTCTATAAAGCATCTTTCTTTTCTTTTTTTTAATCACCCGCCTGTGATACTATAAGAATTTTTATTCAAATTCTGACTCTTGATATTTGATATTGGAATTGAATGAACAAAAATGAACAAAACAATATAAAGAGAATATTAATTGGCGGGGGGTATGATATAATAAGGCCAAAGAGGAATTTTAGGAAAAAGATCTTTTAGATCTCTTTCCTTTTTTTACAATTCCCCAATATCGTAATTTTTTTCTATGCCTCTTGGTCGTATATCCTGTATTTGTAGATTTCTGTTTGGATATTTCTCTTTTCTAAGTAGATTATCTTGAGTTAGGCATACATTGCCTTGTTCTAAGCTAAAAAAAGACTATTTCGAAAACTAGTCAATGATGGCCCTCCATAGATTCGCCTATATAAGCCGCAGCTAAAGTTGCAAAAATAAGAGCTTGAATACCGCTTGTAAATAATCCAAGGAACATGACAGGTATAGGAACCACTAAAGGTACTAAAGAAACAAGAACAACAACTACTAATTCATCGGCTAATATATTCCCGAAAAGTCGAAAACTAAGTGATAAAGGTTTTGTGAAATCTTCTAAAATGTTAATGGGTAAAAGAATTGGAGTCGGTTGAATGTATTTACTGAAATAACCTAATCCTTTTTTGGAAAGACCCGCATAGAAGTATGCTACTGACGTGAGCAAAGCTAAAGCAACGGTAGTATTTATATCATTCGTTGGTGCGGCTAACTCCCCATGAGGTAACTGTATGATTTTCCAAGGTAAAAGAGCACCTGACCAATTAGAAACAAAAATAAATAGAAACATCGTTCCAATAAAGGGAACCCATGGACCATATTCTTCTCCAATCTGAGTTTTGCTTACGTCTCGAATGAATTCAAGGACATATTCGAAGAAATTTTGACCGGCAGTCGGAATGGTTTGTGGATTCCGAACAGCTATAAAGGCTGAACCTAATAAGATAGCAATTACGACCCAAGAAGTAATAAGTACTTGGGCATGGACTTGGAAACCGCCTATTTGCCAATAGAAATGTTGGCCTACTTCCACACCGGCGATATCGTATAACCCCTTTAGTGTGTTGATGGAACATGATATAACATTCATATTGCCCTCTGACAGAAATAGAACTTTAAAAGGAATTATTTTGATTCAACCATCTTCTTTGCGACTTGTCTACTTGAATTGTATATTTTGAATACTTGCTAATTGAATAGTTGCTAATTACATAAATATCCACCAGTTTTTGTCTCTTTTCTTTTGTGCGATTCAGGAATAGTAACCAATTCTATAAATCTATGGAGTTACCAAAATAATTTATTTATCTTATTATTAATCAAGGATTTCGTATATAGCTAGAACGCCCCTCATAAATGGCGAATACAAATTTGTTAAGAATTAATCGGATTGAAGCTATAGCGTCATCGTTTGCTGGAATCGAAATATCTGCGAGATCGGGGTCACAATTTGTATCGATTAAACAAATTGTTGGAATTCCCAAAGTGATACATTCTCGAAGAGCCGTATATTCTTCTTGCTGATCAACGATGATTACAATATCGGGTACCCTCGTCATATATTT